GAAATAGTCAATTCATCCAGAATTTCTTGGGGAAAAATCAATTTTTTTGATCAAATCAAACTGCATAGTTATAGTTTAGAGTTTGTTTGCTACGGGGCATGTCTTGTTTAAAGATTCATACAACGGAACCCCACTTACATTTATTTTGTATTTCGATTCCATTTAGATATGGTGTAGATATAGGATGCTCTTACACAAACTCTCTTACTTTGTCTCGGTTTCTCCCTAAAAAAGCAATTAAATACAAATACTAAAAATAGTATAATACTAATAAATAATACTAATAATATCGTAATCGTATTAGTATAACTATTAATATCGTACGTATAATATCGTACGTATTTAGTATAACTATGTTTTTATAGTTCATTTTATATATAATATAATTGAAATTATATTATTTCACTTTTTTTTTTTTCGAATCAAAACGAAAAAATTTCAGTAGTCATATGGGTAAAACGGCTAGGGATTTCTAGCATATTCTACTCGAAGTATTCTTTTCATTAAAATCCAGGTGGAGAATCATTGCTTCTATTGATTCGATAGGAATACGTAAACATAATCTAATACATCGAACGATTATATTTTATCCCCTTTCCTTGTCCTAGATTTCATTTCTATTTTCCTTACTTTATTGATTTGATTCAATCCGTTGAGTTGCTAGGAACCTTTACATATAACAACTCATATCTTTCTATACCAAAACCAAAAAATTGGAAACTTAGAATCTGTACTATACCCCCGCCTCGGACCCTCTCAGAAAGAAAAAGAATCGAGTACTAAAGAAAGACCGCGATTGGGGATGAACAAAAATACTTGTTACGGCAATAAAACTTAGTAAGACCAACCGATGGGTTAGGTTTCGCTACAAAAAGGGAGTTTGTTTTGGAGCAAACTTACACTACACAATGAAAGATAGCGCGGAGTGATAGAATCTGTGGAATCATAAATGATCTACATAAGATACTTCTAATAGAAAGAATCACACATTCTCGAACAATTCGAGAGACCAAATCCACAAACCAACCCAACTCATAGAATATAGAAGAAGGAACGTCGATACATTAAGGACCAATTCATTATCTCTGCATTATATTTGAAACAACCAAGTTGGGTTGTTGTTCGGCCAAAAAGCAATTAGTCGAAGTCGGGGGACTTCCACAAATACAAGTCCAAGAAAAGAATAGGTACTAGATCCGTGTAACTTAGGATTCGATTTAGTTGGGTCGGGATGAAGTTTTTAGACAGGATCCTGTCATGATTTTCACTTCATAAATTGACTGAGATTGGGTATACTAAAACAAAAACAAAAGTATATCAGTAACTCTTTGATCATGGACAAGAAAAAAGTCATATGCAATTCATCCATTGGAATGAATTATTGTTTTTATTTTCCTGTCCCTATGTATTCACATGAGCATATGGTAATGCTTTCATTTCTATGAACAAAGGAACCGGTTAATCCATAAACAAGTACTAATGAGGAAATGAAAACTATACTAAACTAAAATGTCTATAAAAAAACGGAATGTGTTAGGGCTATACGGACTCGAACCGTAGACCTTCTCGGTAAAACAGATCAAACTGATTATTATCGAAATGATTCGAACTGTTTCAAAGACCCAACATGCATTTTGTTGCATTGGGCTCTTTCATCAACTGATTGATGTAAAGATCAGTTAGTCCACCATATTTTTTCTTTACAGGAAGATAATAAGATGGCTCCATGTGCTCTGTGATTCATCATTTGTATTCTGATCTAGGAGCAATACCAAAGTGTTTCAAAGAAGGGTTACCTTGACTTAGGTCTGCCTCCGGCCTAGATCAACCTAAGTTAAATGGAATCTCTATCGCTCCGCTGCAAGAGTCAAATATGAGACTTCATACACCTTAAAGTTCATAGGACGAAAAGAGGTTCTTTTGAGTCCCTTATACTCATTAAGCCTGGCATTGAATGGACTGGGTATTTACCTTATCAATTAGCAAATCAATGGCGGGTTCTATTTGATTTGGCACTTGAATTCGCACTCAAATTGAACCGAACCAAATATTTGTCAGGCTATTGTTCTCTTGTTCCCTCGAATCTATGGAGTAAGACATCGATTTCTCAATAAGATCATTGCATAATGGGCTCCCTTGAAAAGCATTGGCGCACGTGTAAACGAGGTGCTCTACCTAACTGAGCTATAGCCCTTGTCATAGATATCTTAACATATAGATAATTTCTTGTCAAGATAGGATCCCACATGATAGTTCTCTGATCCGTTTACTGTTAGCGGATGGGTATTGCTTAGAAATAATATTCCACCTATAATCCCCGAGGCGATGGGTCCTTTTTTTGTGATGATAAATAACCTACTTAACTCAGTGGTTAGAGTATTGCTTTCATACGGCGGGAGTCATTGGTTCAAATCCAATAGTAGGTAGAACTTATTAGATACCAGAGTCAATGGTATCTAATAAGTTTTTCTACCCATCTTCTTTTTTTCGTTGTATCATC